GAGATAAAGACAAAGACAAAAAAACCAGATAGAATCCATTTTTTTAGCACTTAACCGACTTTATGTTGGGATTTCGTTGTTCAGATTCGCAGAGAAGAGAGATATTTGTACCTTACTGATTTTTGAGTAGAATACGATTTGAAGTGTATAAGAAGGGTTGCATTTATTAAACACGTATGCAGATCGCTATAATATCCGACTTCTCTTTTATTGCCGGTTCTATTCGGGACAGCCCGGGTCGTGCTCTATCAAAAGAGAATTTCTATTCAATACAAAAGTGAAGTAGGATAATTTTAGGATAATTCCCTATCGACAACATATCTAAATAATAGATATCTGTGTAACAATTTATGTTCTGGGGTTTACATATACTCATATGTTTTGTTATAATTGCAATTGAGAAGGATTTTTTGATTGAAAAAATCAATACTGATTAGTTCTGTCTCAATTTGTATTTTCTTATGTCATTAGGAAAACACAATTTGAGATTCAAATCCGAGAATCATTCATGAATTCGAAGTAAGCAGTCAATAGTTAATGGTTCCAATTTGTCGGCTGAAAATACCCATTTGATTTCTCAATAGAAAAGCGAGAGAATGTTTTTAGCATTGTGTAGTTTCAAATACTATACAATCAATCGAAGGGATGGATCAAATGCAATCAAAAGGGGGTGTTTCTTTTAGGACAAGGATTAAGGAAAACAGGAGTGCAAGTACAATAAAAATTCAGTAATCCGGGAAAATTTGCATCTATTTTGTATCATTTTGGCGGCATGGCCGAGTGGTAAGGCGGGGGACTGCAAATCCTTTTTCCCCAGTTCAAATCTGGGTGTCGCCTGATCAACAAAAAACTCGAAATCTCTTCTGTTTTGCTGATATAACTCGCAGAATTCTTCCCCGGTAGAAGCCGAGGAAACCGACTGTTGATACTTTGTTTGATTCTAAACATGTGGTCTGAAGGTTTTCTAAAAGAAAAGATTGTGAATCCTCGTTCGCATCTAGGATTCAAGGAAATATTCTAATCTACTGGTAGAGGGGTTATCAAGACTTCACGATTCCCTTCTATTACTAAGGGAGTGTCTAATGACTGGATCTTGAATCAAATTGTAGAGCCTGATAGGAAATTCAATTACGAGTTTTGGAAAGGGGTGTAAGTTGCTTTATATACGACGGACTCGCGCGAATCTCTGAGTGCTCAGGTATCCATATTAGATTGGATGGATAATTGACTTTTCTAGAAAAAGGGTCAAAAAGAAAGAATTTCTTTTCGGCAACCCCTAGTCAAGCCCCCTCTTTCAGAGCGATAATCGGGAAAGGGGGGTACGGATTGGGAAATAGAGGTCTGTAATAGATAGTGATTTCTCCCCTTCTGTTTTTACTTACGAAGGTCACCAAAACAAAAAAAGAATAGGGCTTATTATTCTTATTCCTACATGTTCCCATTCCTTTAGGATGTTACTACGTATTTTGCTTGTGTTTAATCTTTCCCGATTCGAAATCATAATCGATTTATTGGATTCTCAATAGTGTTAGGTCAGAATCCCTTTTTGACTCTGCGCCATTGATTCCACTATTATTAGTGAAGAATAATGGAATAATTCCTTCGTATTTATAGAGATAGGGGACATAATTCACATGGATATAGTAAGTCTCGCTTGGGCTGCTTTAATGGTAGTCTTTACATTTTCCCTTTCACTCGTAGTGTGGGGAAGAAGTGGGCTCTAGAAGTACTACTAATTGAGTTGAGGAATCAAACCGTATCAATTGTTTTATAGATCGTTCTGCAACGCATTTTGAACTATTCAAAAGAATCTGCATTTCGAATCCCATTGGACTCCAATGGAGTAATCTAGGATATGAATCATACTCTTTCAATCAAAGAGATATTTCAGCGATTCCCGTGTTTGTATTTCGAAAAGAAAGGGATTCAGATGATTGGAAATTAATTCCAACCTAAAATTCTTCCGAAATTTTCTATTTCAATCAATGGAATGGGCTCTTACTATGTTTATAGATGGATACTGAGGAAGACCGGACCTTTTTTTTTGATTTCTTTCCCTCTTTACTCTTCAAAGAAGAAGTCGTTTTGTTAAGTGTATACGCACTTTCTATGAGAAATGATAGAGAGATAGTGGTTGTCTAACGAAAGACTATGTAATAATAAGATCTTGCCTCGGGCGAGTCACATATTGGACATTTACCGCCTGCTTTCTAATTTTAGAAAGGCGATTTATGCTTTATCGACTTATTTCATATCCTGGTTCGGGCGTTAAATAAAAACCGGTGGGGTTTCCTCTTCCTTATTAGTAAGGGGAAAGGAATTAGAATCCTAAGAGAAGAATTATTTCCGATTCATCGGAACAAATAGATGTAGCAAATTGGGTGTTATGTCAATTCCATACAATATATGGAATTAATATACACATATATGAAGAGAATATTGTAGATTGATCTATAGAAACTTAAGCCTTTATCTTTATTCTAGATTACAACTTTATAGT